ACATTGAAAAAAGCCGTGCCTGAAGGTTCACAAGCGGCTGAATCTTTATTATGTAAGGGCTTATTGGATGCAATTGTACCACGTAATCCTTTAAAAGGTGTTGTGAGTGAGTTATTTCAGCTCCATGCTTTTTTTCCTTTGAACAAAAATGAAATAAAAAAGAACAGTTAGTTTATCAGAATTAAACGAAAACCCCAAAAAATTGATTTTTATTTCGAATCATTTTTTTATCGATATTCTAGTTTACTACTCAGTAAACCTCTATCAACAAGATAAAAAGTAAATTTTAGCTTTCGGTAAGTTCAAATTAGACTAGACAAATAAAACAAAGTTCATTTTCCTCTCTTGCTTACATATGTATAGATAATTCAAATAGAGATACATACAGATCTATAGAGAGTCTTCCATCTTTTTGCATTTCCCGAAAATTCCCTGTTGCTGGATCAGATTCTAATCAATTTTGTAGAAATTTGTAATGGAATAAACATTTTTCTTTATTAATGAAATGACTATTAGAAGACAAAAAGAACAAAAAGAATAATAAAGGGGACTATGATACATCTATTTTTTTTTGAAAGATGAATAAGTCCATTTATTTAGTTTGGCGTTTCTTGTACCTATTTTTTTATTCTATTTCTATTAGGTTCTATTCTATATATTTAGATTAGGTTGTATATTAGTATTAGATATATATTTACTTAAAGATACTTAGTATAATTATATAATATATATAATAGAAATAATAAAAATACAAGATATTCTAAGATATCTTTCGAATTAAGAATATAACAATAACAGGTACAAATATTAAATCGAGGTACCCATTTTATGACAACTTTCAATAACTTACCCTCTATTTTTGTGCCTTTAGTAGGCCTAGTCTTTCCGGCACTTGCAATGGCTTCTTTATTTCTTCATATTCAAAAAAATAAGATTTTTTAGATCGGATGAGACCTAATCGTCTCACTCCTTTTTTATTTTAAAAACTTCGATTCGATTCGATAAGACCATTTGGTAGAATGTTGTATAACACATAGATTCCTACAAACATAACTAAAAAAAGCTCTTATGCATGTGTAAACGTATTATATGGGTAAATTAATTTGCGCTCTTTTGAAAAATGGATCATAATCGGGCCGATGTATGAAATTAAAGTCAATGTATTTATTTGGATGTATATAGTTATAGGGGATCATATAAAGGAAGGAGGTTTTATTATTTTAGATATAAACAATTCTATGAATTACTCCTTTCTATGAATTACTCAAGGTTCAAAAAAAAATAGTTAATGAGAGTTACTTTGAAAACAAAAAAAGGCAAGTCATATTTTCTCAATTCCAAAAAATTGTATAACTGGATCTAATATATATGAGTTGGCGATCAGAATCTATATGGATAGAATTTATAACGGGGTCTCGAAAAACAAGTAATTTCTGCTGGGCCTTTATCCTATTTTTAGGTTCATTAGGATTCTCATTGGTTGGAACTTCCAGTTATCTTGGTAGAAATTTTATATCCTTATTTGCGTCTCAGCAAATCATTTTTTTTCCACAAGGGATTGTGATGTCTTTCTATGGGATCGCAGGTCTCTTTATTAGTTGCTATTTGTGGTGCACTATTTTGTGGAATGTGGGTAGTGGTTATGATCTTTTCGACCGAAAAGAAGGAATAGTGCGTATTTTTCGTTGGGGATTTCCTGGAAAAAGTCGTCGCATCTTTTTACGATTCCTTATGAAAGATATTCAGTCCATCAGAATAGAAATTAAAGAGGGTGTTTCTGCTCGGCGTGTCCTTTATATGGAAATTCGAGGTCAAGGGGCTATTCCTTTAATTCGTACTGATGAGAATTTTACTACACGAGAAATTGAGCAAAAAGCTGCTGAATTGGCTTACTTCTTGCGTGTACCAATTGAAGTATTTTGAAATGAATTAATTTTAAAAGACTAAATGCTTTGGCAGTAGGACGAAAAAACTAAAGAATTTCTTTATTTTTTTTTGTCAATTGAACATTCATCTATTATTTTCTGCTCGTTTTTTGATATATTTTTGATAAAAGAAAGGGAGTTTCTTCGTCTCGAAAATAGAATAATATTTTTTATTTGAAAAATTGGAAAAAGTTCTTTTAGTATTGCTCGAAAAAAGGGGGAATAACATCCTGGAAATCCCATTTTTTCTTGATTCAAATTAGAAGTGTATTCTGAGTCTATTTCTTTATTCTTTCTAGATTCAAAGAAAAGACTAAGTATTGAATCAAAAGAAAAAGATAAAATGGATTCATAGGCTCAATACATTCTATTCGAATTAGAATAGAAACTCATGCTCGATAGAAATATTAGATCTAATAGAATCAACAAATATGGTAGGTTCATTAACAATTCACAGATTCAAAATGGCAAAAAAGAAAGCATTCATTCCTTTTTTTTATTTTACATCTATAGTCTTTTTGCCCTGGTTGATCTCTCTCTGCTGTAATAAAAGTTTGAAAACTTGGATTACTAATTGGTGGAATACTAGACAATTCGAAACTTTTTTGAATGATATTCAAGAAAAAAGTGTTCTAGAAAAATTCATACAATTAGAGGAACTATTCCAGCTGGATGAAATGATAAAGGAATACCCAGAAACCGATTTACAACAATTTCGTCTAGGAATCCACAAAGAGACGATCCAATTCATCAAGATACACAATGAGTATCGTATCCATACAATCTTGCACTTCTCGACAAATCTAATATCTTTCGTTATTCTAAGTGGTTATTCCTTTTGGGGTAAGGAAAAGCTTTTTATTCTGAATTCTTGGGTTCAGGAATTCCTATATAATTTAAGTGATACAATTAAAGCTTTTTTGATTCTTTTATTTACTGATTTATGTATCGGATTCCATTCGCCTCACGGTTGGGAACTAATGATTGGTTATATTTACAAAGATTTTGGGTTTGCTCATTATGAGCAAATTTTATCTGGTCTAGTTTCTACCTTTCCAGTCATTCTTGATACAATTTTTAAATATTGGATCTTTCGTTATTTAAACCGTGTATCTCCGTCACTTGTAGTGATTTATCATGCAATAAATTACTAAAAAATGATTCACTGATCCAACTCTAATCTTTCTTATCTTATACATAATAACCAAATCAAAGTCGTATTTACTTTACTCTTTTTACCCATGAGGGATTCCTTGAGAATATTTCAAGGAAAAATTTTTATTTTTTTCAGTAAATGTAAATAGCAGAATTGTGGCTAGGGAAGTATATTAGCGACCTACCTAACTTTATTGTAGAAATTTTCGGGATAAATGATTGGACCATGCAAACTAGAAATACCTTTTCTTGGATAAGGGAAGAGATTACTCGCTCCATATCTGTCTCACTCATGATATATATAATAACTTGGGCATCCATTTCAAGTGCATATCCGATTTTCGCCCAGCAGAATTATGAAAATCCACGAGAGGCTACTGGGCGTATTGTATGTGCCAATTGCCATTTAGCTAGTAAGCCCGTGGATATTGAGGTTCCACAAGCGGTACTTCCTGATACTGTATTTGAAGCAGTTGTTAAAATTCCTTATGATATGCAACTAAAACAAGTTCTAGCTAATGGTAAAAAAGGAGGTTTGAATGTGGGAGCTGTTCTTATTTTACCAGAGGGGTTTGAATTAGCCCCCCCCGATCGTATTTCACCCGAGATGAAAGAAAAGATAGGAAATCTTTATTTTCAGAATTATCGCCCCAATAAAAAAAATATTCTTGTGATAGGTCCTGTTCCTGGTCAAAAATATAGTGAAATAACCTTTCCTATTCTTGCCCCAGACCCTGCTACTAATAAAGATGTTCACTTCTTAAAATATCCTATATACGTAGGTGGAAACAGGGGAAGGGGTCAGATTTATCCTGATGGTAGCAAAAGTAACAATACAGTTTATAATGCTACGGCAGGAGGGATAATAAGCAAAATTTTACGAAAAGAAAAAGGGGGATACGAAATAACCATAGTGGATGCATCGAATGGACGCCAAGTGATTGATATTATCCCTGGAGGCCTAGAACTTCTTGTTTCAGAGGGCGAATCCATTAAACTCGATCAACCATTAACGAGTAATCCTAATGTGGGTGGATTTGGTCAGGGGGATGCGGAAATAGTACTTCAAGATCCATTACGTGTCCAAGGCCTTTTGTTCTTCTTAGGATCGGTTGTTTTGGCACAAATCTTTTTGGTTCTTAAAAAGAAACAGTTTGAGAAGGTTCAATTATCCGAAATGAATTTTTAGATCTGTCTATTTACCTTTATAAAATTCGTAAAAAAGAACCAAAAAAATCTTGTTCCCAATTTGGTCTGGTCAAAAAAATTATGAAAAGCCTTTTGCCTCTCTTTAGATTTTCTATTCCTTTTCGACCAGGTGTCAGGAATTACTTGTATCATAGTCCTAATCCTAGTATGTATATTGAGAAGAATTCACATCACACCCCTTCCCACATTTTTCAAATTTGTATTGAAAAATAAAGAAAAGGGGTGTGATGTAACTCTGTTGTTATTGACCAATTGAAATTGATAGAATGGATCAATAATCAAGAGTTTTTTTCTATTAGAATGGAAAAATTTGACTAGATACTAAAATAAGATTAAGGAAACCAAGCGCAGAAAAAAAGGGAACCATAAATCGGCGAAACAACAAATTTTAGGGACTATAGGGAGTATTATTTGTCTTGCTAGTCTTCGACACAAGAAAAGGATGTCTAAAATTCCTTTTCTTGTGTCGATCTTGTCCTTCTTGATTCCATTCGTTAAAAATTCCTATTCTTCGTTTACATATATATTACTGTTTCTATATATATACTATTAATTAATAGTATAATAGTAGTTACTTTTTGTAATTTTCTTTTTTTTTCAAGTTTAATGAAATACTAAATAAATCAAAAAAATCAGAAAAAACTTCTATTAGTATAGACAAAATTTTAATGATAGATCTAATGATAAAAAATATTGCGTCAGCCGGGAAAG